GAGCATGGTGAGCAAACGAAGAAGGTGAAGACCTTATAATGGCTTTTCCTTTCCCGTCTCGATCAGTTCCCGGTCCTAGCGATCTGTGGACGTACCCCTTCGCGAGCGAGAACAAAGATCTGATAGAGAACGATTCTTCTCGTATAGAAAGAAAGCGCTAGTTGAGTTTCGTCTTTCGAGCGAAGAAAGCCCTTTTGATTGGCCTTGTGTGATCAAGTTATCATGAGGGGACTTTCCTCGTTTGAGTTAATGCTTTGGAAGTTTAAAATATGACGCTCTAATTGATCCGGTTGAGGAGAGCGCCGATTCCAATGTCCGGCCAGCCGAGAACGATGCCCTTTCTTTGTCTTTCTCATGCCTAAGGCCTAAAAGCCCCCCCTTTCTGCTCTTTGCCATTCCGAAGTCTCAGAATAAGTTTACAGTTGATTTGTTGGTGGTAAGTGAGCCGCTCCAGCCGCCTTTGAGACACTGGGGATTTTTTTTTTAATGAGCTTCATGCTCTGGCTCATCGTGAAACCTTGATTTCGGGAAAGGCGGTGAAAGAAATGAACTATCCTCCAAAAGCCCACCTTAAAGTGGGGCCTGTTAACAGATAAGCCTCATAAGCAACATAATGCTCGATAACAACATACTTAATTCTAAAAACATCACTATCTTTTGGTTGCAAGAACATAAAGATAAAGAAGGATAAAGAAAAGGGGGGATTCCAGAAGGAGGGGGTAAGGGTAAGCACACGGAATTGCTTGTATATAAGAGAAATTGCGTGGCCGGCAAGAAGCTTTTAGCTTGGAACAAGAATGGATAGAGTTGACTCAGCTGCGATTGCTCTTGGTCAGTCTGATTAGGATTAAGATTCTGCTTTATGCTATTTCATGGAATCTTAGAGAGACTGGAGTAGGTAAGAAGTGGGGGAGGAGTGAAAAGCCGGTTAAATGGTTGATGCTTTCGTGGTTAAAGAATCTCTCTTAGCTAGGGCTAGGCCACCTGCCTGACTATCTATTGTCTCAGCAGGCCTTAGCCCGGCAAAAGACGACAGAGGCATAAAGGAAGGTTGCTGCAGAATAAGCGATGTTCTTGCTCTTCTTTCTCTTGGAAGAAGAATCCGTTGTTGAATCAGTTTCAAGTGGTGGGATCATATTCATATATAATAGTGGAATCCCGTCTCCTTAAAGGAGCGATCTCTCCCTCAAAGTAGAACGAGCATAATCGAAGACAGATGGTAGCGTATTCTAAGTAGTTGATCTCACGTGCTATCCTCAAGTCTTCTTAGTTTTCGTCTGCTCTCAATGAGTCAATGCCCGGACCAGGATCGTCAAGACCGTACGAGAATAGACGAAGGGGAAAGGAAGTTGATGAATGGCAGAAGGCCGGATTGGAAAGGTTCGCTTTCTATGGAGATAAGAACAAGGAAGCACTGGCCATGGCAAGCATTGGTTGGAAGAAGAGGGCGGAGCTTAGAGTATGCAGGAGGGGCTCGAGCCTTGATGGATTTCTGCGTAAGTGATGTCGAACTCTGATAACAACAGCTGCCATCGAGCAGTCCTTCCTGATAGTGCTGGCTTCTCAAACAGATACTTCAATGGGTCCATCCTGGACAAAAGCCAGACTTGGTAGGCTAGCATGTAGTGTCTAAGTCTCTGCGTGGCCCAGACAAACGCAAGGCATGCCTTTTCAAGCGAAGAGTATCTAGACTCATAGCCCCCTATGTTGTAAGTGGTAAGGGGAGAGTCTTACTCAGATAAAAAAAAGCCCGCTCTTTAAGGCTGACTTCTATTCTAAGGCCGTATCATCATGCTGTCCTAATACGCATCCCATCGACGTATCGGCCACCTATAAATATAACAACAGGGGTCTTCCCGGCGTTGGTGGGACCAGTACTGGTGGGTTCATCAGGTACCGCTTAAGCTTAATCTGCTCTCTATCTCTCTATAAAAAAAAGCCCTTTCCCCTGACTCTAAAAGGTAAGCTCGTTCCACCCCTTCGACAAATTCTTTCGCAGCAGCTTGAACTGAACCCGGGCTATCAACGTGAACGAGAGAAAAACAAACCCCATTACTCGATCAGGGGATCTAAGCCACAGCTCTATTCCCGACTCGAAATCCATAAAAGACTTAAAGGGATAACTGCTCTCTCTATCTCAGCTGCTTTCCCTACTACCGGCACAAGAGAGACTTTTTCTCTAAAGCCTACTTCCTCTCTCTGATCTCCAAACCCCTTTTTTCTCTCTAAAGATTTTTGCTGAGGAGGAGTTCCCGATAGAAAGGGTCGTTTTTCCTGCCTATCTGTTCCTATGTGTGAAAACGAGTATGTACTCAATTCAATTGGATTGAACTGCTTGAGCTGGAGCTTTGGACTCGACGAGGTATTGGGTGCTTGCCCTATTGAGAGTCTCTTCCATTCTCTCTTCACCAGACAGATAGACAAATAGGCAATCCGATAGAGAGATTATGGCTTCCTCACTATCAGCAAGCTCCCACAGGCGATGAACTACTTCCGACTTCTTCGGTTTGTAGCCATACCGTATAGAGTGCAAAATTCCTTTGTTTGGGAGTAGCTAGATTCAAGCAAGATAGCTGCGGATTCTGTTCATAGAGAGCCCCATTCCTCACTCACAAGCTCTTTCTCAGCCCCAGGTTGAACCTAACGAGTGCATTCAGTTTCATGTCCAAAATCAGTTGAAAGGACGTACAATAGGCGAGAAATGAAGTTCCTTTACTTAGGGCTTAAAGCCCTTCTTGCCCTAAGTCTAATCCCCGCAACACATGGACTTTAAGTCCTGCTTTCAGGATTTGATGCTCTTTTGAGACAGCTTTCAATAGAACATAGAGCTCTGCCCTTCTGGCTGTCCTAACGAGTTCACTGCCTTAATCCCTTAAACGGAACAGTTAATCGTAGAGCAGGAGGAATTCTTTCTGTCCGCTAGTCAGGAATGGAATCGGACGCTACGAATACGAATTTTGGAATGGGGGGAATTTTCGATATTAGACAAATAGGGCACTAGAACGCTATTCTTCCTCTTTCCCCGCTTAGGCCTTAGGGGCTTAGGACATTAGCAGTCAGACTTCCGCAAGGTAGCAAAAGAAGGAGCAGCAGTGGAAATCACAGTAGTTGTAGCAAAATCATTGGCACGCTAGGCCCCTTCTCTAAGAGAAAATAGGGTAGGCAGGCTACTTGAATGGACATCTGAGATGGCATCAAGCCGAGCACAAAACAGATCTGGGCTGCTAGTAAGGAGGGCAGTGAAGCCTTCTAGCATAAGTGATGCCTTCCCAAGGTCTGGTCTCTTCGGGACCTAATGAGATGCCTCGAGGGTTGGATAAGCAAACCTGGCTGGCCAAAGAATCACTATTTCGATTGAAGCTCTGCCGCGGTGACCCAATTCTCATATACAGATAAGCGAGAATGCCCTTTCTGACACGGCTGCGTCCTCACGAATGCCAAACTTCGTAGCTCAGCTCATCTGGGATGACCAAGCTCCAGGGAGGTTTTCTTGATGACATGGCGGGCTCCAAGCTAGACCCTTCTCTGCTACCAAATCATAGATCTTCCAGAGAAGACCAAAGCGAATGAGCTCACTCTGCCAAGCCACAATTCTAATGGATAGTCATTGTGACCCCGACCCGAGGCTTGGTGTACATAGCAAGAACCCGCTCAAAGTGACGAGATCTTGTATGACTGAGTTTGGCAAGGACCCCCTCCACCACCTATCCTTACTAAGGTAGAGAACCTTCGTAATGAATGGAAATTTTTTACATATAGCCATCAGACCATATGGATGATGGTAAGCAAGCAAACAACGAGCAGACATGGCAGATAAATCCACCCTTGACGCAAAAGCGCTTAGCAAACTCAAATGCACCAGTGTAAGAAATCAGAGATTTTTTAGTTTTGAACTCCTAATTTCTGAAGACACTGAAAATAAACTTCAGCAACTTGCGCATCAGCGATGACAACATCATTACCGAGCACATGGATTGGGACACATCAACTAAAGTGGCTTTTGAACGAGACCTACCGGCTTAGGGGCAGTTTCTACTAAAATGGGTGTACCCGGGTTCAAATCAAACGATTTTTTTTTTTTTAGTAAGTAATCGAGGAATTAACTAAAACTACATTTGACTGACTATACTCTCTTTGTCTTGTCTCCCGCCGGGTGAGCCTAATATTAATAAAAACTATAAAGGATGATAAAAAAGCTTGGAGTGAAAGACAGAGCACAAAAAGGTTTTTTTTTCTAGAGATGGAGAGAAAGAAGCGGGGTGCTTTCTCTCTTCCCTTCCGATGTCCCCATTAGTTGATATACGGAATTGGAAAGGAATTCCAGATCATTCTGATTTCAGGCGGGATATGGATGGAATCGAGAGGGAAGAAAGAGTTCGGTTTCAGAGGCTTGATCCACTTTGTAATCATGGATCATCAACAAATCCCTAAATGCTTCTTTATATTGTCGCCACGGAAAAGGTTCAGGTAGGGAGAACTCTTAGAGTCTCAAGTTTTAGAGACTTTTTATGAAAATCCATCTCCACCTATTTGTTTGTGCCCCTCCTCCCAAAAGCATTCCGGCATCTGTTTTATTCCTGGTCTCACCCTGTGAAGCAAAGTCGGACAAGGGGGAAAGACATGGAATTGATAGGGAACCGTAGCCAAGTGGCTAAGGCATGAGTCTGCAAAACTTCTATTCGTCGGTTCGAATCCGCCCGGTTCCTACACTAAAGCGCCGCGCCATTCCACCCATCATTTTTTTTTACATGGTTAGTGGATAGAACGGGGGCCGGAGCTTGCTCCTTCGTACTAGTGTAGTGGCTTAGCTGCCTTAGTTTCCCTTCCTTACCGGTATTCCTTAGCACAAGCACTAAGTCAGAAACCTACCTTTTCTTTTGACAACCTTACTAATAGAAAGGGGAAAGATGCGCTCAATCCGTTGCTTGTTGCTCCAACTTAGGAGTACGGGGCTCGTTGAGCCTTTTCTGCAGGCTGCTATGCTAGTTGTAGCGCGCTAGCGCTTTACTAATAGAATATCAAGTAAAGGGGACTTTATCATGATCTTAAGAATCTACAACTCTCTTTACTGAGCGAGACTCTACCCAGATCTAAAGAATTCGCCAAAGAGCCTTCTTCTAACTAGGAGAGTAAGCAAGCTACCGGAAGCGTCTGGCTCCCCGAATTTCCAATTCCTTCTTTTCGTTCTACTTAGGTGGAGCAATCCGAACTCTCGACAGAATATAAAAAAAAGAGCGTCTTCGAACCTGTGTAGACACCTCAACGAACTCATGTGGACACTCCTCAGCCCGAGCCGAGGACAATCTCTCAAAAATACACATAAAGATGTTGACCCGTTTTTCTTTTCTTTTCTGATTCCTCTCAATGAAATTTGCCATGTTGCACTAAGTTACTTACGTATGTATGCATGCGGTCCGGGAACACTTTGGGGTGAACACCCATCCGAACAAGTAGGGTCAATAGTTCAGCATTTAGGCCGTAACATTTAGCAACAAAAAAATCTTTAACCCAACAAGTGCTCTCCGAACCAAGCTAGATAGTCTCCTATCACTAGGCTCACCAACCAACCTGGACTTTGATTCTGATTATTCCTACCGGATATCAAAACCATAAGGATTGTTTCCAGCCATGAGTTCCAATATTACATAAGCGCTCTTGGGTGGGCTGGGCCATTCCATCAAATCTTTGAGAAGGGGCCCAATTATTTGATGGTCGGCGTGGCGATAGGCTTCGCTTCTACGACTGCCTCCCCAGCCGTTGCAAAGACTGAGCGAGAACGGTAAGGGGCGCACAAAGAATGTCGTTGCGCGGGGATGCGATTAGCCAAGCTGGGGCAAAGAAAGCCGTCCGGCCCCCTACCGGATTAGGAATGCGAAGGCCTTTCCTTCGAAAGGAGACCGGGGAAAGAAAGAGCTATGCTATTGACCGACCCTTTCGTAGTGACTTCGAATCAATAGTCCTATCCTTTTTTATCATTTTTTTTTGAGGCGGGCCGAATAGAGAATGAAATGCAGAAATACGGGAAGAGTTCCAAACCTTTTTTTTGGTTTAAGGGCTGCTCGCCCTACCGAAGTACTAAAGGCTTTCGAGGCTGACACCTCCCTATTACACGACCTAAAAAAAGGTAGCTTGCTGTAGCGCCCTTAGAATCAATCTAAGCCTTTTGAAGCGCCAGTAGTTGGTGGGTAGGGCTTTCGTTCTTATCGCTCCGGGTTTCTATCTATATGACCTCCGGGCGGTACAAAGTAAACCTCTTCCGTAGAGGCAGGTAGTAACCTAACCTTTAAGAGTTTGTTCAAGGGGGGAGCCCTCTTTCTTATCTCTATCAATGGAAAGATCTCCGTGCGTGGCGTGATAAGGAATCCTAGAAAAGATCGATTGAGACTCCCTCCCCGGTCCCACGAAGATCTCTACGTACTTGTCCAGTCCAGGACAACTGAGATCTTCCGGTCTGCGTGCGTGAGAGCAGCTCAAATAAAATAAAGAAGAGTCTGGTCTGAATTCAGGCCCGGCCCGCCCGTCTGCTGCTAGATCCGGGAATGGCGCCAGGCGAGGGCGCCGCTATGCCCCGCAGCTCTGCAGCGGCCGGCCCCCGGACTATGCAAAAGAATCGAGGCCGGGGGGTCTCGCCCATAGCGGTTCCCCCCCGCCTTTGGTGATTGACCAAACAAAGAGGCCTAGATCTATGCCCCTTAATGAATCGAATGGTCCTTCGACCCCTTCATTTGATTCCGACGGCCGGCATAGATCTCATGAGACCCGCCCACTATGACTACGAAAAAAGCCCTGCCTTTTTCCTTCGCTACTAGGAGAGTAAGCAACTTCTATTAGCGCCGGACCTTGAGTCGAATTGATCGTGTCATGTGCAACGTCCATCAATGATGGTTCATTAATGTCCATTGATTGAGACTCCTTCCCCCTTCCCAACTACGAATAAGATCGAGAGGAGCCCGAACCAAAAAACCAAGAACGAAAACGGAAGCCTTTCGATTCACTCCCCATTCTCTCTTAAATAAAGCTCGCCCTCGAGCCCTGGGCAGGTCGGCCGGGTCTTTCCCTGTTGTTCTGTTCCTGCCACGAGAAAGACGCACAGAAGAGGTATGCCCAGCGCGCGGAGGATCCGTTGAGAGTGTCTGTTGTCTCGGTAGGGAACTTTACGATCTTTTCCCCTCTTGTCTTGAAAAAAAAAAAAAGAGGTCAGTGCTACGGCCCTCTATTGTTTGATCCAATATTGACCGGGGACGAGCCCCGACTTCCATAGGTCCTTGGTTTGACCTCCCGTAGTGGTCCTTGCTTTTAATAAAGCGGAGCGGGGCAAATTTATCGTACTTGCTCAGTGTGCCCCCCTTTCGTCGAGTGCCCCGCCCGGTTCACTGGGCTGTTGGCCTACCAAGCACTTGCCCGCTGCTCCTGCCGCCCGCCAAGCGGGCGGAGCGCTCGTTATCCTTACTGTTCTCTATGCCGGGGCCCCCTCCCATTGCTCTAGCCATAAGCTATGGCAGCTCCAGCTCGAAACCACAGGGGCCCGCCCCGCGAGGCCAGAGTGGGCTCAGCGGTCAGCCCCCCATTCGAATTACGTTATGGGGTCTTTCGCTTTTGCCAGATCTAGAGAGATACTACGAGTCCTCCGTCCCAGATTCCATCGCCGCGGCCATCTGGTTCACCGGTACTACCAAAAAGTCTCATGCTTACATTACTACTTTTACTGAAGGTTTTCTTATATTGGACCACGAAGACCCCGGTCGGTCGTGCTTCTGGTTTCCATTCCCATCATCATATTGATGATAAATCTCCTCGCGCTCTGCCATAAGAACTTGGAGTCCGTATCATGGTGAAGGTAAGGTAACGCTGCGATTCTTGCTCAAAAAACAGACCGAACGCGTTCGAGTTATTGGCTCGTCCAACCCGGCAGCATTCATGAGTCGCTCGTTCAACTGTCCCTCGGAGACACGGTCGAGAAGTACCATGCATGGTTGCCCCCCGTCCTTTCTTGCTCTCGGTCCCACCCAGCAAGATACGGCTCAGCCAAAAAACGTGAGCGCCCCTGCGCGAGCCTTATTATTTTTATTAGTAAAGTCAAGCTTTGGCTCCCTAAAGACTAAAGGGATCAAAAAAAGGGGGGACTTCTGCAACGGGCTATACCACCCAAACCAACTGAGGGAAGTCGCATCCGCCCCATCGCAAGCACCTACAATGTCATGATCACATTGGTTTACCCTTTAGTCTTTGGTAGTTCAACGGACGGTCGCCCCTCCAACAAGAAAAGGTATAAATATGGAAACTTCTCTGCCATTTGGATCGGAGAATTTATGGAGGAAATCGGGTTTTAAATTTCCAGAAACCACACGATTATATAGCCAAAGGGAATACGCCGCGCCTAAAATCATCCCAAGCGCTGCTAATGTGGCTACTAAGCTATTTCTTTGGAAAGCTCCTACTGAGATGGGAAATTCCCCGATAAAGCTGCTAGTACCAGGTGAACTCATATTGGCCAAAGTGGAAGAGAAGGAAATGGTAGAGAGATTCGGCATGGTGCTCACTAACCCTCCGTAATATCTAACAAGTCGAGTCTTATGTCGGTCATATAGAACACCAACACATAGAAAAAGGGCTGAAGGAACCAGTCCATGACTTAACATCGGTGGAATGCTACCTCCAATTCCCTGTATGTTCGATAGAGCCAAAGATTCCCCCCCACTGATCGGAGTGAGTACGCCGATTACCCCCCGAACCGTACAAGATAGTGACCGCCTATCATACGGCTTTCTAACTTCACTTTTTTTTCTGGTCGTTCCGCTCTGTCGATCGATGGTAGTATAAGAGATCTGATCTGTAACCCCCCGAAATTATTTACATAAAGGTTCCTGCTTTCTACCCCTACCCATAGTTAGCATGTATCTCCCCGGGTCATACTTGAGTATCACATCGTAGACCCCCACCCCAACTCTATCTTCCTTATCAGTGAACCGGAAAGAGTGCATAGGTACTTTTCAATGCAGCGGGGACGAGACGACGTGACACGATCACGTACAGAAGTGCTGCCCTTCGGCTCGGCAATATGGAACCTCTCAACAGCTCCCGTTCCTTTATGAGGTCCTATCGGGATAGGTAGGCCCAGCCCAATTCCCCTCCCCCCTGCTTAGCGTTCCACTTGTGATCCTGGATGCAGTGGAGGATTTTTAAAAAAGCGCCCGAATGTTCCTCCTCCCTCCAAAAGACCCTCTTTCTCTTTCCCCCTCGAGAAAGAGAAAGAAGAGAAGAAAGGGTTGATTATCTTCTTTCATGTGAACGGCCCTATCTTTTATCGAAAGGTTTTTCGTGCTATACACCACGTTGAGAAAGACCAGCCTCCTATGTACCGTACCCTTTTTTTACTTTACCCCGAAAGGGAGGTCCTCCTTATGATGCTACGGACGGCTGTCCGAAGTGCAAGGGGTAAACTCGGACGAGGATAGGATTGTGCGCGCCGGGCCCTCCCTTCGGGTGTCATCTTTTTGCCGAGTTTACCGTACCTCCGGCCCTTATGTTACGCGACCGTAATCTTTTTTTACGTTCCACCGCTGTTACGCCAGAAATAAAAGGTTCCACACGAGCTCCCGTTCTGCGGCGTGGTGGCAGGACCGATAGGAGATTGGCTCCGGGTGTAGATAGGGTCAAATCCGCAGGAGTCATGCAAATACATAGGCCCCTTCCCCTCTCTTTTAGATGAATGGGGTGGTTTATAACGTGTTTTCCGATCGAAGGTCCCTCGGAGCGAGGGGTTAGGCAGGTAGTATGGGCCCTCTGACTTCCAGCTATGTGTTGTGCGGCTCCCGCGAAGCGAATGAAGGTAAGCTCTTCGAGCTTACGCTAACTCTCAGCCTCTTTGATTGGTAGGCGGGCGGGCTAAGCCCCCTACTTAAGATTCCATTCATAAGGGTCATTTTCTGTTGTCGTGACGTTTTGGTTAGGCCGACTACTAGACTACTAGAGGTTACTTCTAGCTTCTATAGGGGCCTTTCCTGGTGTAGTTTTAGTTTGTATTGGTACTGAATGAACATATCAAACAAAGGCGAGCAGTATAAGCCCTTCTCCGGCCTGGGAAAAGCAGCGAACTCTAGAAGCTAGGGCGTTGTTCACCTTTGGACACGAACACTCTTCCGTTCTCAGCGTCAACCCGCCTTAGAGATTGAACGGCAATAAGATAAGTCGACGTTCAATCTAAGACAGCGCTGATAGCTTGTAGTGAACAGCCCCCTTATTTACCAACCGAAAGCAGCCTTTGGTACTTAACTTAAGTAGTTAAGGGAACCCTTGCAACTATGATAGAAAGCCGTTTGCTTGTTGCCAAACCCTTCGCCTTTCTTTTGTTTTGAATCAAAGTAGGTCGCGACTGTTGTCTTTTTGTTTAGTAGGTCGGGGGAAGCTACCGCTTATACGACAGCTCTGCTTCCTCGTCTTGCTTCTGGCAAAGCTTCTACTTTGCTTGCTTCTCTCGCGTTGCTTGCGCGAAGGCTTATAATATAAAATAAAGTCCTTTTCGCTAGGTCCAAAAGCTTCCGTCAAAGCGAAAGATCTGATCCAACTGAAATCCCGCATATCCGCTGCGCTCAATATGCGGCTACGGCTAGGCGATCATATCGTGCCATAAAACAATTTTATATGTATAGAGAGATCCCCTAGATATACAGATAGAATAGATGTTCATGGATAGACCATTGATTCTTAGTTTTGGGGCTCGTCGATCCAAATGAATGCCCCGAAACTGACCCACAGCACAGCGCCCATTCGCTTCGCGCGCGGGAAGGCAACGAAGTTAAGTTCATGAGACCGCGGCGGAGTGGAGCAGCCGCGACACGAAGTTCCTTACCTTAGCTGGATCTCGCTGGTGCCACCTAAACGGTAAGTAGGCGACGGATGTGTGACGTTTGGAGTTGTCGTTCGTGCACCTGTCCCCAATGGAAGAATGAGTGATCCGTTCCCCTGCGGATCATGGCCTTACCACTCGGTCCCCGATGGCCAGCGGGGGATTCGGTATAGCAGCTTACGTTATTTTGCGCTGCGCGTTCCCGCTGGACTGGACACGTGTTAGCTGTAGGAAGTATGGTTCCGAAAGTGACTTCGGTTCGCCAGTTCAGGCTCAACTCCTCGCTTTACGTTAGCGGACCTACACTAAAGGTCGGGCCGGGGCTCTGCGCTCTTTCTTTCTGTGTGGGACGATGCCGGGGAGAGAAGGGAATGCGTCGAGGCGGCGAACAACAACAACACAACTACATTTTGTTCCCTCCATCCATGAGATGAGCCCAGTGCATTGGACCCGATGGATAAGAGAACTGAGCTGGCCTAATTGGGCGCTCTACGTACGATGTAGACTCCATCAGATACATATCGATTTCTTTCTGATGGATCAAGAATAGTTGTCTTATCAATAGATAGAAATAGGAGATTTCCCCTTCTTTATTCTTTTTTTTATTTATGGATTCCCTATATCATTCCTACTCTTTCGATCTATCAGAACGGATCAGGCTATCTATCAATCGATTTGAAAATAGCACGTTCATCTCGCTTTTCGTTCATTTCCGCCACGCCAACATAGCCACAATAATAAGAAGCAGGCGAAGCAGCTAGAAGCGCTCGCTTCTAGCCCTTGAATTCTGATTCACGAATGAATTGGGAAAGCCAACACAAAGATTCGATTCTGACTTCGTAGAGCCGGTGCTGCTGTTGCCTGCGCGTAGGGTGTCCCCCACTCCCGTCCCGGGGCGCTAAGGGGCTTTTGTTTTTGGAACAGACGGCAATGTTTTGCTGACGCCTTGAATCAAGCTTTTGTTGCGACATGCTATGTTTTCTCCCCCATTGCTAGTAGGTTGATGGGTCGCACGCCCGGCACACATGTTTTGGCCTTGTCTTGTGTGTCCATACATAACTAAAAATAGGTGACCTAACGGCCGCCGCCCGACTAAACATACCAATAGTCACCAGATTCATATGGGCTACTGAGGAGTAAGCAATGATCTTCTTAAGATCGATCTGTCTTGAAGTGGTCAAGGAAGTATATATTATAGCAATCGCGCTTGGAGTATAAATGAAAGGAGTGGAACAAAGTGTCGCTTCGGGAAACATGGGTATTGAAAATCTTAAAAACCCGTGGGTTCCCAATTTTGAAGGAATTCCTGCCAAGATGACGGATCCTGCCGTAGGTGCCTCTACATGAGCTTCGGGTAACCAAATATGAACTGGTACCATAGGCACTTTGACGGCGAAAGCGGCGAAAGAAGCAATCCATAGAAAGATTTGGCGCCGCTCACTAAATTCTGTGGTTAATGATATTTGTAAATCGGCGGTCCCTGTTTGGAAAAGAATCAAAAGAATAGCTAATAGCATAAAAACAGATCCAAGTAAAGTATAAAGGAAAAACTGATATGCTGCCTTGATCTTTCTTTGTCTCGAACCCCATACCCCTATAATAATGGTAGAGTAAGGGGTGGCCCCAAAGCGGAATTTACCGGTGGTGGTTGGTC